AATCAAGGAATCGAATCGAGTCGAAACGAATAATTCAAATCGGAGCACCATCAGTGCCAGTCCTCTCAATCGTACTCTACCCTTGACCCTCCGGCACCTGTGTTGGTGCAGCCAAGTGAGGCAACTTGGACTCTCAAAATGCCTCAACAAAGCAATAGCCCAACTGGAAGGTAGCACCTTAGGCCAATCGGAAAGGGCAACCGGGACCAACAACCGCTCTGAACATCGAAGGGATCTCAGACATCTGGGAAGTTAGGTCGGGACTAGAAGTCCGAATTCGAATTGCATATAATGATTGCTTCCTCATCAGGTAGGCCTTTCGATTGAGTAGCGGGTGCGAGACTCGGGTTTGAAGTCTTTTTTCCAAAAACGGATGTAATTATTGGCTCGGCAACCCTTACCCTTATTCAAATGTTCGATTTCCCTCGGATATTCTAATTGAAGCAAAAACTCTTCGCCATCGCCCGGCACAACAATTACCCAAAAGGGGGTACTAGTTCCACTAAACCGCCATCTCATGGATTAGCCGGAAAAGGGGATTGATAGCTCGCACATTCTCTTGATCTACGCTATTTCAGGATGGGAAACGGACCATAAAGGCGCAGCTACTATTGCTTGCCGGGAGAGAGGAAACGGGCATTCTTCTATCCGAGAGAGTTAGTCATTTCTACTGGCTTAGGATCGATTAAATGGGATACAGAAATCTGAAGCTTTTGAAACGTCCAATTTTCTGCAGAATCTTCAGAGGGATTTGTTGCATGAATATCAAGAGATACTCTATCAAGAAGAGTTGTTGTGGTATCAAAAATCAAGAACTCAATGGATTAGGGATGGTGATAGAAAGACTCGATTCTATCATCTTTCCACCATAATCCGCAGGAATAGAGATAAGGTGGTTCGATTGCAAATTGATGGGCATTGGGTTGAGGATCCGGATGTTCTTAAGATACAGGCGGTAGAGTTCTTTAAGGCATTATTTGATGAAAAGGAAGTACAGCCGCTGACACCGCTGCACCGGTGGCAACCGATGATAAATCTCTATGAAAAGGAGGCGTTGCTAGCTCCCTTTTCCTTAGAGGAAGCTAGAGCTGCTCTTTTCTCTATGAAGGGCCTAAAAGCACCCGGACAGATGGGATTCAACCTTTGTTCTTACAAAGGGAATGGGAAGTGGAAAGTGAAAAAGTGTTAAGCTTCATGAACCACGCTCTCTTGGAAGGTTCTTTTCCATTGGAGCTTTCACAAGCTCATATTACGTTAATTCCGAAGAAAGATGCCCCGGAGTATATGGCTGATTTCCGCCCCATTACTCTTCTAAACACTGCCTATAAGATCCTGACTAAAGCAATTGTACAACGTCTCCGATCGCTTCTTCAGACATTAATTGGTCCGTTCCAAAGCAGTTTCCTCCCAGGAGGTCGGGGTACGGGAGACAACATTGTTCTTACTCAGGAAATTGTCCATACGCTTATGAAAAAGAAAGGTCAGTTAGGGGGGATGGTCCTTAAAATCGATCTTCATAAGGCCTATGACAGTGTGAGTTGGGAGTTCTTGAAGCAGGTACTTGTTGATTTCAATTTCCCCCAACAATTGATCAATCTAATCATATTTTGTGTATCTTCAAATCAACTTTCGGTGATATGGAATGGAGAAGCGCAGCCTTTCTTTGCACCAAAACGTGGCCTCCGTCAGGTCTTGAAGAGCGCCTCTCCTTACTTATTCATCTTGTGTATGGAGAAACTCTCTTACATGATACAAGATAGAGTACATAGAAAACAGTGGAAACCGGTAAAGGTATCTCGTAGTGGTCCATCACTTTCTCATTTCTTTTTTGCTGACGATCTCATGTTGTTTGCCCAGGCAACTCAATCTCAGGTCGATCTCATCTTGAAATGCTTAACGGATTTTGCAAAAGCTTCGGGCTTGTCTATGAACTTGAATAAATCCAAACTCTTTCTTTCTCCGAATGTCCCACGACAAAGTATGATGTTGTTGAGTTCCTCGTGTGGTATTCCACTCACCGAGGACCTTGGTGTATACTTGGGTTGGGAGTGCCTATCTTGCATAAACGTGCTTCAAAGGAAGTGTATGTGAAGATCATTGAGAAGGTTCGAAGTAGATTGAGCAACTGGAAACAAAAGGTGCTTTCACGAGCAGGAAGAAGGTCTCTGGTCCAATCGGTGATAAATGCCATTCCTGTTTATACCATGCAGACAACACTTCTCCCTGCTACAGTTTGTGATCAATTAGACAGGTTATTAGCTCGAAATTTTGTCTGGGGTGGGTCGGAAACTTACGCACACAACCATCTTGTTCATTGGGAGAGAGTTTGTTTGCCACGCCGCTATGGAGGTTTGGGTATTCGTAAAGCTAGAGAGGCAAATATCGCTTTATTGACAAAGTTGGGATGGGCTATAGAATCGAACAAGGACTCCATGACTTGCTCGGTTCTACGACAAAAATATTTAGCAGAACAATCTTTGCATGAAGTGGTTCCAAGACAAGGAACATCATCAACATGGCAAGGTATTCTTAAGTGCCGTGCTCTTCTTCGCAAAGGACAGAAGTGGCTGATTGGGAATGGAACTAGAGTGCAACTTTGGACCGACTGGTGGGTTGGAGAAGGGCCTCTCGACACAGTTGCAATCGGTGATCTTGCTACGACGGCATCTTGGACAGTGGAAAGAATCATTTCACCGGATGGGGATTCGACGTAAGGCGAAGGGGGCGAAGAAGGTGAGCCGTAAGGCGAAGGGGTGATTTGGATCTCTCTCTTCTGCAAGATTAATGGCTCACGAAGGTTTGTGGATGGACATGCGGCAGCAGGTGGTTTGATTCGAGATTCGAATGGTGCATGGGTGACCGGGTTTATGATTAACATTGGTCGCACAGGAAGTCTCGAAGCAGAACTTTGGGGTATTCGACAGGGGCTTACCCTAGTGGCTTAAAGAGTTAGACTATCCCGAACCTAATTCTGCTGAACCGATAGTAGAAGTTGGGCTTGCCCAGGGAAAGACAAGAAAACAAGGAAACCTATCAACAGCGGCGAAAGCCGATTAAAAAAAGGGGTTGAGCTAACTTCGATGACAGGCCTTTCCTACGAATGTGAATAGCTTTCTTTCGAAAACAGTAATGAACTCAGGATTCCATAAAAGCCTTTGAATCGGTATCTGATGATGAGAAGCCTATCGTTGAACCATCTCCAGCCGTTGCCATCACCGAAGCTATCAACTCGCTAGAAGCAAATCCAATTGCTTTAACTGAAGGAAAGGGGTCAGGCTCAGATGGTCTAACCCGGGGTTTCTTTTCTATATGGCTGACTCGCTTCGCTCTTATAAATGCCATGAAGCTTAGCCTTCCTACTTAATGGCTCACGACCGAGCAACCTCTACTTTCTTTTCCTTTCCAGGAGAACCTTTCTTTGCGTCTTTCTCTCTGTCCCGAAGGCTAGCTCGTCCGTATCAGAAAAGAATAGAGGCTCTCTTCGAGCGGTGCTGTGTGAAGCTATGATCTCTCTTTCTTTCTTGAAAGGGATTCAGTAAGGGCTTGCCTACCCGACCAAAAAAGTCAAAAGAGTCGAAGTCCAGAGAATGCTTATAGAAGAGGGAAGAGTTCCCATAGTCGTCGCATCATCGTTGCGCGCGGCAGCGTAAAGACTGTGAGGGGTAAATCCTATCTCGTTGCAATTAAGATTAACAGTGAATTCTGTTGTACAGTGATATTTTTTGATGGTTGATTCGCTAGTTTATCATTTTTGTACGGAAAATTCTGTCGTTAGGTAAACCGGGATTACCGAACATACCCTATTTCTACGACCTGCCTGCTACCGTTGACTTAGCCAGAGAGAAAAAGTAGCTACCTTAGAATGCACCTATCGGCCATGCCTCTCCTATCTCTTTTCTCTATGTACGACTTGCCTTGCCGCTCACCTGCCTATTTTCCTATGGTTGACTGATCTCGTACAATCACTTGCATTTTCCTATGTGGAAAACTTAGCAACTACTCTATCCTTCCCAGCGAGTGGAACTCACAGTGTAGCGAGCCACCCATAATCGGTTTGGAAGTGAATGAAAGTGGTGAATCCATTCCTTTCTGGACTGATCGGTGGCTTGATACGGAGGAATCTTCTCTTCATGTTCTTAGGGACTGCACTTTTGCTCACTCTCTTTGTCTTGCAGAGCCTTCCTCAAGATGATAACATTTTTGATTGGTTTAGGATTAATCTTTCGAATCCTAATATGGTTAATAACCTTTCCTGGCCTTGTCTCTTTGCTTACTGTTGCTGGACTCTCTGGTTTTCCAGGAATTCTAGAATTTCTCAAGGGAAGACTATGGATTTAAACACTGTCTATAATACTTCTTTTCGCCAATGAATTTATCCATCTTGGTCTTTCTAATTCCTACTATCTGGTCAATAGAGTGAAGTTATCTCACTGCTTCAGAGAGGCCAACAGACTTGCTGATGCCTTGGCCAATTTTTGAAGGCTTTCTGAGGATTATTTCCTTACTTTTGATTGTATCCCAAACTCTGTTTTTGATATTTTCATGGATGATGTTATGGGGCTATCTTTGCCCAGGCTTGTAAACGCTTAACTTTCATTAATCTAGTTCCAGTTTTCTACCAAAAAAAAAGAAATGCACACTGCTTTTCAGCAATAATATGAGGCAGGCATGCTTTCATTCTATTTTTATAAAATCTTGGTGATGTATCTATACATGATGGTACAACAGGATATAGGTCTAAATTCAGCGATGGAGCTAGGATTAGAAACCTTAGGGACTAAAGCTCAAGCAGTTGAATTAAAAGGAGTAAGCATGTGTGTTTTACTGAATCAATGGGGAATGGCCTCCAACACGTCATGCTCTGTACAATGCTCCAAGCAGACTTAAAGAAATGCGCATTGAAGCCATCTGGCCCAGGTGCCTTATCTCCACACATAGAAAAAAGGTCTCTATCTCTAATTTCTGTACTAGTAAGAGGGGCAATAAGAGACTCTCTGAGCTGTATAGGAAGAGTATCCTGTAATATGTCTTTCAAAAGGTCAATATTTCAACTTGCCACAGCTTCATCTTTTGTCCCCAGCAACTTCTTAAATAAATTAATAGCTTCTTCAGAAATCTGCTGGACAGAGTCAAGTTTCTCTCCAGTATCAATTGCCTGCAAGCTTTTTATAGTATTAGACCTCTTCTGAACTGTAAGCATTTTATGGAAGAACTTTGTGTTTTGATCCCCTTCTTGAAGGCACTGGATTCTATACTTTTGTTTATAAAAACTTTCTTCTGCTAGTTTAAGATTCTTGAGTTCGAGCTCCTTTTCTTTCAAATTCTCAAGAAGTTGAGCAGAATTCAATAAAGTCATTTGCAGCTGACTAACTTCCTACCTCTTCTGCTGGCCTCTCTCATAAATATGCCCAAAATGCAGCCTATTAAATTTCCTCAAGACAGGTTCGCTTGAGCTTTCGAAATAGCCTAATCATTGGATCTTTCCCATATACAGGCTGATTTCAGGACTGTTCAACAGTAGATAGATAGAGATCATGCTTTGTGCAAAAGCTGAAAAACCGAAAAGGCTTAGGTGGAGAGAAGTCCTGTGAGTCCATCTTTTTCAAAATAGCACAATGGTCAGATACTTCAGGAGCTATAAATTCAAGAGTAGACGAGGTAAAATCCTCAAGCCATACAATATGAACCAAGGCTCGATCAAGTTTTCTAGAAATAAAGCCTTCATCTCTCTTATTGCTCCATGTGAACAAAGGTCCAGAAAAACCATGGTCAACAAGATCAAGTGAAGCAAGACAAGAAGTCAAATCTTCAATATCAGCACCAAGAACCTGTGATCCATCTTCATCTTCACTTTCCTCAACTTTAGAAAGAATGTTGAAGTCACCTGCAACAAGCCAAGGGACATTCTTCACAGTATCTGCAAGCTGCTGCAAGTGATGCCAAAGATTCTTCCTATCTATCCCACTATTAGCTCCATAAAGAGCAGAAAAGAAGAATTTCCTACTATTTAAAGTGACATTGAAAGTGAGACATCTCCCCCTCGCCTTACGAATTAGTTTTCAGCTCGAGCCCATTGTTGGAGTTGCATAAGTCTCTTTTGCTGTCTTAGCAGCGAGTGGTAAACCATTTTCCTTTAGCCCTTTTGCAGAAGACAGTTGTTTAGGGACTGATTGAACTATCCCGATCTGGCAGGAAATCAGCTATAGCACTTACTTTAATCGCTTTGATTATGCAATTAGTACTTCCGGTTTTTCAAATAGACCAAAGAAGAATAAGAAAGATCTCAAGCTGTTTAAAGCAGGTGGGCTTAATAAAAATAAGGCTTTGGTGTCTGGTCCTTCTGCTTTGACTAGTACAACCTCTTCCTTCGTAGAGCTGTGTATGATCCGAACCTGACCACTCGCTCGCTTCTGAACCGGAGACTCTCGCACTCTTTGATTATGCAATTAGAATTCCCAACTTTCAATCATGCTCTCTCTTTTTTCATCTCCGATTGAGAAAGCTGCTTTGGAAGCCTGAGAAGCGTCATCCTTTTACCTGCCGTAAGCTAAGCGATGGCTTTTTATTTCAAATAATGAGTATGGCACGGAATGAGGAATGAAGAGATGTACTTGAATGCCTAATCCCTATTATCGGGTACGTCTCAACGAGTGACCAATGGAATATGATATGCGAGGCTCTGACAAGACCATGAGTATCGAAGAATTGATTCTATTGTTTATTTCGATTTCATTCCTTTGAATCGCTTTCAGAAAAGTTAGTTGCTAGACAACAAGACTAGACTAGACAGTAGAGCATTACCTATTAGAAGGGATAGAGAGGTCGAAAAGAAAAACAACTAAGCCCCTTCAGCTGACTAACGAGCTAGAAACAATAGCTAGCAGAGATTTAGCGCTTGTAGATTGATAAAGTCTCAGCTAAACAGGGAGTCTATAGCACACGAGCTTATGGGAAAAGCAAGCACTTCTACATTACCGGATGGATCCAGCAACCGGGGAAGATAAGATACGCTCTATAAGGCATTTTCCAGTACCGGACTAAAGGCAATTTCTTCCATCAACGGTTTAATTTCAGACTGGGGTTGTTCCCAGTTCAAAGGAAGAGAAAACAGTACTTAACAAAACCCCAGAGATAAGCAAGCAAATACGGAAGTGAGCCATACCCATGAATCACTCCCTACTTTCTTTCCCAGTTAGTGTCCGGTGACGGATTCGAGCATTTGTTGCCTTATTTGAGTAAGGGCGACTAGTTTAGTTGGTCAAGTAGGAGGTGTGCGCCTTAGGACTCCAGGGTGGGAATGCGCCTTGCTAAGAAGAAAAGGGGTATCCGCGTAGCTGTCGTTTAGTATGGATGTTCGGTAGGAGTCGAAGCCTTTATCTAGGAAATTTCTAGTTTCGAAATCCAGAAGAGAAGAGCTAGACTCGAAGGGCTAGAGTAGCTACAGTAGATGAAAGAAGGTCGGAGTCGCGAACAGGGAAAGCTCGGGTCTTGGTGCAATTA